TATGAGTGTTCTATATCGTATGAATTACCAACTTTTTTTTTTTAACCATTTCTTTCGGTATTAACTTAATGGCAGAAAGAGTACCATGTGGTGCCTGGACTTCAAACAGTTTAGCTTTAACCATGTTAAAAGTTGCGCATTATTGGTTGATAGAGAATCAAGTTGATTTACCAATAAGTCACGAAATGCTATAGTTCTTACATATGATTTCTTAATTTTTTCAGAAGTAATTCGTGGGGATCATGCAATTAGTTTCCTAAAAAAAAGAAAATAAAGTGCAGTTGGCCGGAACCAACCTATTCTTGAAATACACAACTCGCACACACTCCCTTTCCAAAAAAAATCAATACACCAAGCACTACACTTAGATTTATTGGATTTGTTGCTAAAATATCGGTATTAAACCCGAAACTCCCCGCAGATGGCCAATAGCCCAAGGAAACGAAAAAATTGATTACATTTTTCATATGCGCTCCTCTTTCTTATAGATAAGACTAACAAAGAACCGAGTTCTTTTTTTTATCACCACGCCCGTCCCCGCCCCTTTTTGATTTAATTTTCTTTTTTTTTTTACAATTTCCTAAAATTAAGAAGATACTTATTAGATTAGGCCCTGGATCTTACGTCAATTGCGAAATATCTCCTTTGTCGAAAGACCCCCTAAAGTAACTCCCATTGTACTAAACTAATAAATGCGAGAAGGAAGAATGTGGGCGGATCCGCTAATTCCTCCTCCTCAAATCAGTCCTTCCCGGAGTATTGTTTTAACAACAAATAATTAATAATTAATTGTAGGGGTAAGGTGTTGATATAATTCGAAAAAGCAAAAGGCAAGTCCGAGTTAATAAAATACGAAAAATACGTTACGTACTTTAATTCACATTTCTAGAATTAAATTAAACAAAAGGATTCGCAAATAATAGTGCTAATGCCACGACCAGCCCGTAAATTGTTAAAGCTTCCATAAAAGCTAGACTAAGCAATAAAGTACCTCGTATTTTCCCCTCTGCCTCTGGTTGTCTCGCAATACCTTCTACAGCCTGGCCTGCAGCAGTACCTTGACCAACCCCAGGTCCAATAGAAGCAAGCCCTACGGCCAATCCAGCAGCAATAACGGAAGCGGCAGAAATCAGTGGATTCATAGTAAATTCCTCCTACAAAAAAAGAAATGGTTAATGATACAATCAACCAATGATTTATTACTTATTTGCTTTTCTCACTAAAATCCATTGGGTCTAGCTAACTAAAACCCCCGAATTGAAATGATAATATTTAGTACCAGAACTACTCCGATATCTCGTTTTTATTTGAGTTTCTACCTGCCCATGATGACATTTTTTTAAATCCATATTAAAATAGTTCTAGTTATTTATTGCATTTCTTTGTTTCGAACCGCTCTTTTATTTAATTCTTCATTTTTCCCTCTTCCATATCCAGGAGTTCATCTGTTTTTTATTCAACTCACAATCACAAATAAAACAGACGGATTCCTATTAAAATCCATCTAAACGCAATGAGCTGGAAATACTAGATATACTTAATTTATAGTTTTATACTGGGTACTGGAAAAATAATAATAAATATTATATAAAAATCTATATATAATAGGGGTAGATAATATATAGAGATAACTCCTACCTTTACCTTATATTATTAGTGAATATCTATCTAAATATAACATATACATTTGTTTATTCTATAGCGTAAACAAAACACCCGTATTGAATATTGAATTGAATCAGATTCTGCATTTTTCGAAACGTGCAAGGGGACTAAGTTTACACTGGACTTATAGACATTATATATATTTATTTTAACCCCCTTAATTCATCTTTTTTTTTACAATTCCAAAATATAGTCTACTTTACTTCCTACAATGCTAAATCGTATATACATATGTTTTGTATCGATTAGGTATTCTCCCCACTCCCCGCGGAGTGATTATTTTGAACCATACATGAATTATAATTAGGATAAGCTAAAAAAAAAGATTATTTCGAAATATAATCAATGATGACCTTCCATGGATTCGCCTATATAAGCCGCAGCCAAAGTTGCAAAAATAAGAGCTTGAATACCACTTGTAAATAATCCAAGAAACATAACGGGTATAGGAACTACTGAGGGTACTAAAGAAACAAGAACAACAACTACTAATTCATCAGCCAATATATTCCCAAAAAGTCGAAAACTAAGAGATAGGGGTTTTGTGAAATCTTCTAGGATGTTAATTGGTAAAAGTATGGGAGTTGGTTGAATATATTTCCCGAAATAACCCAATCCCTTTTTGGTAAGACCGGCATAAAAATATGCCGCGGACGTAGGTAAAGCTAAAGCAACAGTAGTATTTATATCATTCGTGGGAGCAGCTAACTCCCCGTGAGGTAACTGTATAATTTTCCAGGGTAAAAGAGCGCCTGACCAGTTAGAAACAAAAATAAAAAGGAACATAGTTCCAATAAAGGGAACCCAAGGACCATATTCTTCTCCAATCTGAGTTTTGCTCAAGTCTCGAATAAATTCAAGGATATATTCGAAGAAATTCTGACCATTAGTCGGAATGGTTTGTGGATTACGAACAGCTATGATGACTGAACCCAATAAGATAGCAATTACGAACCAAGAGGTAATAAGTACTTGGGCATGGATTTGTAAACCTCCTATTTGCCAATATAAATGTTGGCCTACTTCGACACCCGATATATCGTATAACCCCTTAATGGAATAAGGTATAACGTTCATATTGTCCTCTGACAGAAATCGAACTTCAAATAAAAAAGGAATTATTTTGATTCAACCATCTCTTTCTTAACTCACCTACTTTAATGATTAATCAACTATTTAGGATACCAAAAAATCACATAACAGAATACCAATATCCCTAGTCCTTTTTATCTTTATCTCTTTTTCAAATTCAAGAATAATAAAATAACCGATCCAATAAATCCATCGAGCGAGTTCGAAAATACAAAAAATTAATCTGATTATTATTAATAATAATCAACGATTTCTTATATAGCTAGAACGACCCTCGCAAATTGCGAATACTAATTTGTTAAGAATGAATCGGATTGAAGCTATAGCATCGTCGTTGGCTGGAATAGAAATATCTGCGAGATCTGGGTCACAATTTGTATCGATTAAACAAATGGTCGGAATCCCCAAAATGACACATTCTCGAAGAGCCGTATACTCTTCTTCCTGATTAACAATGATTACAATATCCGGTAATCCCGTCATATATTTGATTCCACCTAGATATGCTTGAAAGCTAGATAATTTTCTCTTCAACATTGCTGCATCTCTTTTGGGGAAACGGTTGAGTTTCCCCATTTTTTGTTCTGCTCTTAAGTCCCTGAACTTATGAAGTCTCGTTTCCGTAGTCGACCAATTCGTTAACATACCACCGAGCCATTTTTTATTAACATAATGACACCGAGCCCCTATTGCAGCTGATGCTACTAAATCCGCTGTTTTATTTTTGGTACCAACGATTAAGAAGTTTTTTCCCTTACTTGCTGTATCAAAGACTAAATCACAGGCTTCTGATAAAAAACGAGCCGTTCTAGTAAGATTTATGATATGAATACCTTTACGCTTTGCAGAGATGTAAGGGGACATTCTAGGATTCCATTTCCTAGTACCATGACCAAAATGAACCCCTGCTTCCATCATCTCTTCCAAATTGATGTTCCAATACCTTCTTGTCATTTTTCCACACACTTCCTCTTTGTTTAACAAAGACACGAGGTATCCCGAAATAAATAATCGTTCCGACGGAACCTTCGACCGTGGGTTGACCGTTGATACATGGCCCAAACCATTAATTTCTTTTAATTAATCATTTATTTTTATTACCGAATCAATACAATAATAGAATTGACCAGATAGTTCTAGACAGTTAAAGTAAAAAGAATGAATCTTTTCTTAGGAATCATTAAATCGCATAAATGATTGTTCTGATGTCTCGTGGAAATCGTTTGGGACGAAAGAACAAAATAATTCTCTATGGTGTAACAAAAAATCTCTCGTTTCCAACTCGAATAGGTTCTTCCTTTGATTTTCCAAATCAATGTTTTTGTACTGTCTTGATGAGCGGTGCACTAATTTTTTGAACCCGGTACCAACGGGTATAATCCCTCCCAGAACAACGTTCTCTTTCAAGCCTTTCAACCAATCAATACGACCTCGTAAAGCAGCTTTTGCTAAAACTCGAGCGGTTTCTTGAAAACTAGCCTCAGATATGAAACTTTGAGTATTCAGAGATGCTCTCGTTATTCCCAATAAAATTGCCCGATAACTGACCACTTCGTCTAAAGCACGCCCCACTCGTTCCGCCCGCAACAATCCAATTAATTCTCCAGGCGAAAAAACATTCGACATTCCATCTTCCGAAACCAATACTTTTGATGTTATTTGACGTACAATAATCTCTATATGTCTATTATGGATCTGTACCCCTTGAGATCGATAAACCTTTTGAATCTTATTAACCAAAGAGATACGACTTTGAGCTATGGTTAGCTCAGCCCCAACCAAGAATTCCCAGGGGATTCCAAGAATTCTTGGTATACGTTCGTTCCAACTTTCAACTCTCTTTTCGAGGTTCATCGATATTGAATCAATTGAACGGACTTCTAATACTTGTTCCACTTTTGGAAGGCCCTGCGTTATGTCACCAGATCTCGATTTTTCATATATAAATGTAACTAATGTCTCCCCTTCATAAAGGATTTCTCCATAATGGCCATGAACAGTTGCTCCTGGAGTAGCCAAATAGGGCTTAGCCGATCTTATAACTAAGGAATCCGCATGAATAATGAAAATTTGACCAGATTTTTTTATGCGTGGCCCGTATTTGAATAGACATACATTTTCACAAATAAATTGTCCAAGGTGAATTCTTGGGAATGCCTCTTCATAAGAATCGTAATGGAGAAAACACCAATTCAAATGGAATGGATGCAAAATGATGTTACCGCACGAATCGGGATTAAAAATCCTCTTATTTTCATCCATTAAACAGTATTTTAGTGATTGAAGTACTTGGAAAGTCTCTTTCAAATTGTCAAGTAACAAATATTTATTTAACAAGATCTGATTATGAGTTAATAAACGATAAGATGAATAAAAATTCGCGATTTTAGGTACAATAGTCCCTAGGGGACCCAACAAATCCCTAATTGAAATTAGGGAATCCCTATTTTTTGTCACATTGTTATATTTCGAACCATTGAATGAACCAATTCGAAGACAATTTGATGATGACAAAATTATGAAAAATGGGCATTCCTTGTTTCGATTCAACAACGTACCAACGTTAATAGTTCCTTGATATTGCATAAATGATTGAATCTTCGCCTTGGAATGAAAGGGGTTGATATTGGTGCGGTCTAATTCCTCTTCGGAAATCAATCCCGAACCGGCCGTATCATACCTTTTTCCGTTAGACGAAATAGTGGACTTGGCTAACTCAATTCTTATGAAATAACGAATTAGATCACTTGCCCTTATCTCAACAAAGGAAGCATGAACCTCTTCCACAGAACCATTTTGTTCTGTGTCCCAATTCAATACTAAGCAAGTCCGAACTAATTGAATACTTGTGTGATATATTCCTCGAATTGACTTGCCATATCCATAAAGAATAGAATTGACAATTCTAAGTTGGACATTATCCTTTTCCTGCAAGAGATCCTGAGAGAAAAGTGTTGCTAAATTTATCCCATCAGCTATTTCATATGTGACTACGGGCCGAACCGAAACAAAATACTTTTTCTTGGTAGGTGTGATCCGTTGGACATAGATCCAATTTTTCAATCTTTTTGATTCCTTAGCATTTTTTTTTCCCGTTCGTGGCGGTACCAAAATGCCGCTGTGTCTGGATATCTTATCTGTCTCCCCGGGAAAATGAATCTCTCCAGAAAATATTTTAAGTTCAATACTTTTTTTTTTTCTCTCCACTCGGACTAATCCGCCCACTCGGCTTCTTGTATTTAAAGCAAGTCGTGTATTTACTCCAATGATACTATTGTTCCGAACCATTATGTACGAAGATCCAGGTAAAATATGCACTTCTTCGGGAATGAAAAAAAACCGATCTACTCTCATTTGGTTTTTCAGACTAAATTCTTTTGCTCCTCGATACTCAATCAAATCCTCTTTTTTTACGACAGAATCCGCCTCTACGGTCCCATATTTAGTAATTCCAGAACTGCTTCTTCTGTATCGTGGATCATCAAAATAAGCAAGAATACTATTTCTACGAAAAATACCATTTATGGGTATTTCAATTAATATACCAAAAATGGTTATTAGTTCTTTCTCCCGTTCTTGATCATAGTGTAATGGAATTATGAATCTATTTCTTCGCCTTTTCGCCAAAAAATCATAATTCTCTTGGAGCACAGAAGGATTTCGTAAATTCAAATAACCCTTGGATAAAATTCGATTCGATATTGAATAGGCAAGACTTTCTCTATCTTTTTTACTAGAAGTATCCAAAAATTTATGCCTTACCCAATCATTAGTCATTGAAAAGTCAGAGATATATCTGCCCCCCCAAAAAAAAGAATGAGCATTCGTTTGATCTTGATCCTTGTGGAGCGAAAAAGACACTATAGTAGATTCGAGCGAACCCCCTGCTAATATCCATAAATGGCTTGTTTTTGGTAATAGATGAACATTACCATATGTATATTCAGGTGCATGATAGACATCGGTACTCCAGTGCATTTCTCCTTCTGATTCAGAATAAATATGTTTTCGAACCCTCTCTTTAAAATGAAAAGCGGACGTTCCGGAACGAATCTCAGCAATTACTTGTTCTGATTCTACATATTGATCATTTTGAACTAAAATCAAACTCTTTGGTGGAATCTTCACATTATGTATAATATCCTGACCCTCAATAATTACATACAAGCTTATAGAACATAAAAAAGCAGGATGCCCGTGGCGGGTACGCGTGGGATGAACCAAATCCTCATTGAATTGAATTTTTCCATTAGAAGGAGCTCGTACATGTTCGGCAGTACCGCCCGTGAATACTCCACCAGTATGAAAAGTTCTTAATGTTAGTTGAGTGCCCGGTTCCCCAATTGATTGACCTGCAATAATACCTACAGCTTCCCCCAATTCGACCAAGTCACCATGAGTGGGACTCCGGCCATAACATAATTGACATATCCAAGATGTACTCCTGCAAGTAAAAGGTGTTCGAATATATATTGGTTGTGCTCGAAAGGTTATGAATCTATTGACAAGCCCAATCCCAATATCTTGATTTCGAGTGGCAATGCATCGTAGACCCAGATAGATATCGTCCGCCAATACACGACCAATTAATGTTTGGGCAATAATTTTTTGCGTCATATTATTTCGAGGACTTACGTAAATGCCTTGGATAGTACCACAATCCGTTCTACGTACAATAATGTGTTGAACTACTTCAACAAGTCTACGCGTGAGGTATCCAGCATCTGATGTTCGTACAGCAGT